ACCCCCCAATGGAAGGAAATACCATAATTTTCGATTTCTAGGATCAACCAACTAGGTTTTGTCGTTATAGAACATAAGAGTTTATAGAAGCAATGCAAAATAGATACGAATAGTACCCAAAAGGGGAGAAATAAAAAAAGTGTATATAAAAGTTATACAAAATGATATACGAATTATTATCCCTTTTTTATTTCCTTAATTAAATATTAAATTTCGTTTGATTAGGGCAAAGCTACTTAAAAACCTCGGCCTTTCTTAAAATATCCCGAACAGTTCCCGTAGGCTGAGCGCCCTTTTCAAGGAAATATAGAATAGCAGGAATGTTTAAATAACTTTGATTCTTTATCGGATCATAAAAACCCACGTTGCGAAGATCTCTTCCTTCTCTTCGGGATCGAACATCAATTGCAACGATTCGATAGACGGCTCATTGGGATAGATGTAAGTAAATGAACAAGACCCCCCCTAGAAACGTATAGGAAGTTTTCTCCTCGTACGGCTCGAGAAAAAATGATTCGCAGTTTTGTCTACGTATTCTAATGAATGGCAAGGGGGTTGATAAAATCAATTACACTGGGATTTCACTCCCTTTTTTGTTCGCCCTTCCTGAAAAAAGAAAAAATCATTTGTACTCATAACTCAAGTTGGATAATTCTAAATTCGGCAATTTATTTCATTTATTGAATGGTCTTTAACCCCCCTTATTTGTTTGTCTCGTTTAAAATAAAAAATATTTGGATTCTTTATTATGATCCAGTTCTTGAGACAATTGAAATGGCGTTTCCTTGTTCTGGGATCCTTTTTTCTTTGTTTTAAATCAGTGGGTTTAGACATTACTTCGGTGCTTCTTAATCGTTCCAAAATGGCAGCAACACGCCCCTTTTGTGATTTCTTTCTATCAAAGAATCATCTGAACGGTCGATTCCCGCGTGATACACTTTGAATCGAAAGAGTTTTATCAATTCCAATAAATTTTCCTTTTGAATTGAAAACTTGACCGAATCGGATCCTTTCGATTTCTATATTGATGATATACTTACGAAGTTGTTCCAATTTATTGATTGGCATTAACCCTAGATCCTTGCCCCCTGAAAGATGAATCAAGACTTTCTACTCGAGCTCCATCATGTACTATATTAATTACAATCCAACAAAAAGAGGGATTCTAGTGGAATAGAACAGATGTCGGGCCGAGAGCACCTTCGGTCCTATAAAAGATGGCGGATGTAAGAATAAGAATCCACACCGGATCGTGTCCTTCAAGTCGCACGTTGCTTTCTACCACATCGTTTCAAACGAAGTTTTACCATAACATAACATTCTCCTCATTTGGAACCCGGATGGAATTGATTCAATTGTGGAATCATGAATAGTCATTGGTTCAGCCGGTACATAGACATATGAATCTATACCCTTTTTCTTCTATACAAAGAGGGTTAAAGAGTTTTTCTGAAGAAATCATCTTAGCAAGACCCCATTTGTTTATGTTATTGTATGAATGAAACAGTTTTTATAAAAAAACAAACTAATAGAAATAAATAGAGAAATAACACGAATAAATGAATTCTTTTTGACTCTGCATCTTAAAGTGACTCAATAGGAGATATTGACCCATCTCCCACTTCTTTGAATACCAAAGATTCAACTCATAAGCAAGCATTAATCATCATTTTTCTAATCAAAAGAGCTTCCTATTTCGATTAGAAAAATGAAAAAATGATTTGAATAAAGTTTTCCATTAAAGACGACATTTGATCATCATAAAAACAAGAGAAATCTCTGTTTCTTTTCGAATTGAACCATCAAGGATGATGATTTAAAGCAGATAAATAGATTGAACAAGAAACCCAATTTTTCGTGAGATGGATAAAAAAGACTGATAGAGGGGAAGATTTAGGTACTTATTCTTTCGATTCTAATTTTATTAATCAGATGAACGAGTATAGGTTTTTCGTACCTATCTATCTATTGGATAGACTGAACAACAGTCTCTGTTATGGATAGTCTATATTAAAAAATAAAATGCACTATTTCAATATCAATCAATATTTAAGGGATTCCAATTCTTTTTCCCCAAAACCGAAAGACTGTTGTCACTGAAATAGAACGAACTCAAATGATAACAATACATCCATATTAACTTAAGCTAAGCATTTCCTCATTCATTTGATATGTATTTTTTTGTTTGACCCGGGATTAAGTAATCTTTATGCAACCTTGGCAGAAAGTAAAGTGACTTAAATTTACGAATCCCCCCCGTCTCAAGAGGTTCTTTCTTATTGCGATTCAAAGTGGATCGTTGAAAATTAAATATGAGACATAAGGTTTCTCTTCAAATTAAGTAACTAAACCGCCTCATATATGACAATATGAAGGGAATGAACATATGATGAAAAATCCGCCCTACTTTAGTTTTTAGTAGGTTGAATTCAAAAAAGTGTGACCTATGTTCCTGTTGTACCTCGACCACAAATAAATATATTTAGTTCAATCTGCATGTCGTTTGCACTCAATTCAGTTAGTTCGGTTTGTGAAAAACAAAGATAGGATTCATTCACATTCAAAATCATAAAAGAAACAAAAATTACATTCTATCCAATCCCAATATTAGACATTTAAACAGAACGTTATTTTCAAAAGAAACTTTGACTCTGATACAATGTATATGTCCTGGGACGAAAGGATTCGAACCTCCGAATACCGGGACCAAAACCCGTTGCCTTACCACTTGGCCACGCCCCATTTAGATTTCCATTCGACACTAATAAAGATAATAAAGAATAATAGTATTCTTGGGTCTTGGTCAATTCCAGGACAAATGTCTATAGAAAATCTTTATAGAATAAATTAGATTCTTTCTATCATTTTTACACGTGTAGATATAGATATAGAATTCAACTGAATTCATTGATCATTACATAGAATTCAATTAAGATATTCTATGAAAGTATGATTTCTTCTATTCTCCTTTGTTTGAGAATTGGGGAATTTTTGATTGGGTGGGTTCAAAGAAAAAGAAGGATTTGTGTCTACCTTACTTTACTTCATTTTTCCTTATAGCAATAACTCAATCAAAATGCAATTATCTCCAAGAACAAAATGTCTGTTATGCTTAATATCTTTAGTTTGATCTGTATCTGTCTTAATTCTGCCTTTTATTCGAGTAGTTTTTTCTTCGCCAAATTGCCCGAGGCCTATGCTTTTTTGAATCCAATCGTAGATCTTATGCCAGTCATCCCTTTGTTCTTTTTTCTCTTAGCCTTTGTTTGGCAAGCTGCTGTAAGTTTTCGATGAGATCTTTAATATTATCCTATAAAATGAAAATTCATGATTTATTCGAGAAAAAATTCTAACAATGAAAATGAATAAGATCAAATAAGTCTTACATTATGAACCTTCGATTCAAACATTGAAAGTCTTGGATAGCTGCGAGAAATCCTAATCTGGCTCACCCCGTATTCCCCATTCTGCCCTTTTCCATTGAAAGACCCTACATAGGGTTAGGTTAGGGTCCCCCACCCACAATATCTAATTGTGGGTATGAAATAGATTTTTGGTAATGAAAGACTCTTATGACAACTGAATTTTCATTAATTATTTTCTGTTTCTAGAAAGCACTTCATTTATTATTTATTGGTGTCAAAAGATTTCGTATTAAAAAATGGAGGATCTATTCCCTTTTCTCATTTTTCCAAAAAAAGGATCTTGGAGATTGTGTAATGCTTACTCTCAAACTTTTCGTTTACACAGTAGTGATATTCTTTGTTTCTCTATTTATCTTTGGATTCCTATCTAATGATCCAGGTCGTAATCCTGGACGTGAAGAATAAAACAAGGTTTTTCGTTGCTTGAGTTTCTAATTTTCTTAGGATTTTTTATCTATTCCATACGTTTAACTAGGAAAAAATAAAAAGTATTGGCGAAATTGGAAAGAGAAATAAAATATCAAGTCATCAACAAAAACGGAAAGAGAGGGATTCGAACCCTCGGTACGAATAACTCGTACAACGGATTAGCAATCCGCCGCTTTAGTCCACTCAGCCATCTCTCCCAATTGAAAAAGATAATTACTATGTTACATTACACATCAAATAAGGATTGAAAAAGTCTTTCTTTCTCTTTCTTTATCTATATTATTATATATCTACAACTTTTATTAGCAAATTCCATTTAGTTCAAGTAAGGGCTCGAAAGATTCAATAGAAAAAGAAAGACGACCTCTTTTGCTTTGATTTTGGTCGAAAGGGACCTTTTTGATTCCCGCGGCCTGGCCTGGTAAGTACCTAGCCGGGCCCTTTTTTGTTCCAACGAATCTTGGCTAAACGGCTTCTCCCGATTTTAAAACAAAAAAGTTTGCTAATAAAGCAACAACAAAAAGACGAAGGACTATTTCCATTCTTATTATAGAATCAAATCCTTATAAATTTTTTATTCTTCTTTCTTACTTTTTTATTTACTTCACGACCTTACTCTTACTGGAATAAAAAAAGGAAACTTTGGATTTTTACACAATGCATTTTTTATTCTAATTTCAACGGTTTTGACGAATTATATCTATCAAAGCGCCTCCAGCAAAAGACAAAAGAAAAGATAGAACTTTTTATTTAGTTATTTAAATTAGCCCTCTTTTTTGATGAATTTTTGCAATTAGAATCCCCCACGAAAAACGTCAATACTCTAATTTTCATGATTCTTTTATGATCTTATCTTGATGGCCCCTAATTCCCCCTGTTCGACAAAAGGCCCTTTTTCTATAATAATCACATTGTAGCGGGTATAGTTTAGTGGTAAAAGTGTGATTCGTTATAGTAACCCCCTTAAATAGTTAAGGGGTCTTTCGGGTTGATTTCTATTCCGATCAAAAAACTTTATTTCTTAAAAGGATTAAATCCTTTTCCTCTCAATGACAGATTCGAGGAAAAATAGAAATTCTCGTGATTTGTATCCAAAGGTCACTTAAAAATTGGATTACGAAATTGTGAAACATAATTATTGAATTG